ATCCATTCTATCAACCGCATTTTCATAGTCTTCTCTTTTTGGAGAGAACAGACGATCTTCTTTCTTTCCTTTTTACCATTTTTTATTTTATTTCCGACCAGATAAAAATCACGTTGGTAAATAAAAAAGTAGGATTCCCAATTCTAGGTTTTTTTAAAAAAAAAACTCAAAAAAAGAAAACAAAAGAAAGGGAGAGAAAGGAAAAGAAAGAAGAAGCAATTAAAGAAAGAAAAAGACAAGAAGAATTAAAAGAACAAATCAAGGAAAAAAACCGACAAGAAGACATCATGGCAGAAGACGCCCGACTACAAGTAATCGAAACTTGGGAAAGGGATTGGGAAATTCAAACAATGAGAACTTTTTTGTTATTATTCCAATCTTTTTTTAGAAGATGGATTCTAATACCTTCATTAATAATAGTTAAAAACATCATTCGGATACTCTTATTCCAAACTCCCGAATGGGAGCAGGATACCCGATATTGGAAAAGGGAAATATATTATTTCTGCAGTTATGAAGGAACTCCAGTATCAGAAACAGAATTGCCGAAAGAATGGTTAGAGCAAGGTCTTCAAATAAAAATCCTATTTCCCTTTCGTCTAAAACTTTGGCATAGATCTAAACCTAAACGGCATAGATTGAAACCTAAACGGCATAGATTGAAATCTAAATCAAAATGGTTCCAAAAATGGAAGAAATATAAAGATTTTTTCAAAAAGCAAAAGAAAAAGCAAAAGAAAAGGAAAAAGCAAAAGAAAAGGGAAAAGCAAGAGGAAAGGGAAAGGCGAGATTATTTTGATTCTTGTTTTTTAACAGTTCTGGGATTGGAAAGTGAAATCCCTTTTGGTCCTCCACGATCACCAGTTCCCTTTTTAGAAGAGGGGTTTAGAAAAAAAATTTTAAAACAACTAAAAAAAAAACTTCGAAAATGGAAAAAGACTTATTCTCTAGCTATAACAATTTTCAAAGAGAGAAGAAAGGTATTTCTATATTTTTCAAGAAAAAGAAGAATGAACGGGTTCATCAAAAGCATTTTATTTTTAAACAAAATAAAAAGGACATTTTTCAAACCAAGAAAAAATTCAAAGAGTCAAATTGGATTTATAGAAGGATATGGATTGAATGAAACTCAACCCGAAAAAGATTGGATAATCAATAATTTGGGGATTGACAAAATATCCACTCCAATTCAACCTATGGATTTACTAAATCATTCACTAACAAGAAAAGAAAGAAGCCTGCAAATTTGGAGTAACAGAACAAAGACAATCAGAAATGAAATAGAAAAATTGAAAACGGAAGAACAAACCCCAAAAATATTTCGAAATTCAGAGAGAAATATTATCCCTAACAAACTAGATTATAATATTCAAAAATTAAAATCAATTTTACTTATATTAAAAAAAAAAAATGTTCGATTAATACACAAATCAGATTCTTTTATAAAAATTTGGATTGAAAGGATATATATCGATAGACTTTTAATTCTCACTAAGATTGTGAGGATCCGTATACAGGTTTTTCTTGAATTAACAAGCAAAATTATTTCAATTTCAACAAGCAAAATTATTCAAAAAATTATTAATAAATACATCTTTATTAAAAAATACATCTACAATAAGAAAAAAAATAAGAAAAAAGTGGATAAAACAAATCGAAATGCAATTCGTTTTATGGATTTGCTAGAAAAGATTCAAAGTGATAATAGGGATTTAGAGATTTTTTATGATGTAAGTTCCTTCTCACAAGAATATGTATTTTTCAAATTACAAAAAATACAAATTAGTAACTTCTACAAAAATGAAAAAAAAGATTTTTTGGAAGGGTTATTTCCGTCTAAATTAAAAGATATAAACTTTAGAGATTCTGTAACGAATCAATGGAAAAACTGGTTAAGGAGCCATTATCCATATAAATCCAATTTCTTTCAAATTAAATGGTCTGAATTAATGCCACAAAAATGGCGAAATCGAGTCAATCGACAGCGCACAGTTCAAAATAAAGATTTAAACAAATGGAATTCAGACAAATTCGATTTATTACTGAGAGTAAAAGATAATTATAAAAAACACAACAGATTTAATCTTTTCTCACATAAATGGATTAATTATCACAACGATAAGAAAAAAATTTGTTTTAATTACAAAACCGATAAAATGAAAAGGGAATTCATTCATATCTTAAGAGGTACACCTTCGATAGGTGTACCTAACTCGAATTTCCCTAATGATCCAGAATTAGAGAACATTCACGATTATATAGAACCAGAGGACTTAGTAGATTATCTAGAATCAACGGAGATTCGCGATTCTAGAGAATCAGAGGACGTTCCAGATTTTCTAGATTCAGGGAATCTTCTCTATTATCTAGAAAAACGGAATTCGGCCAATTATAGCGAATCAGAGGCTCTTTTCGATATGGAGAAAAGCCCGAAGAGAAAATATTTGGATTGGAGAATTTTCCATTTTAGTCTTAGAAACAAAGAACAAATGGAATTCTGGATTAATATTAGCAAAAACAAAAAAAATACTGAAACGGAGAGTAAGAGTAATAAATATCAAATAATTGAGAAAGAAAGTGACAAACATCTTCTTTTTCCTACGCTTGTCAAAAGAGGTGAGGAAGTAGTAAAAAGACACCCACCTGAATTAGATTGGATGGGAATGAATGACGAAATTGTAAACTGTCTCGTATCAAATTTTGAATTGGGGTTCCTTTTTCCCAAATTCGAGAAACTTTACAACGCATATAAGAGAAGACCGTGGGTAATACCAATCCAATTACTTCTTTTAAATTCTAATCAAAATCCATCTAAGGAACTAGCGAATCTTAAATCACTTCTCGCAAGAAAAAATAAATTTTATCCGAAACTACGTTTCTCCGGAAAGCACGAGCAATTCAGACCGCTCGAGATTGACGAGGGACAGGGAGAAAAAGAAATTTCGTGGAATATGCAAACATATACTTACCTGATCAAAAATAATACCATGTTTCAAAAGGAAACAATAGAAAAAGAAAAAACAAAATGGATTAGATCCCTTATTCGACGAACAGAATTGAGTATGGATATTTTTCCGGCCAAAACGAGGGGTGCGCTGTCAAGTATCAAATTGATCAAAAGAGGAAAATGGATTATCGAGGTTCCGCGCATATCATCAGCGAGTCATATGACTGGAAAATTTATTATGTATCAAATCATAGCAAGTTCATTGGTTCATAAGAGCAAACAACAAATTAATCAAGGATGCGGAGAAAAAAGCTATATTAAAAAAGAAAATTTTATCAAATCTATTGAAAGACTTAAAAGTCTAATTGGATTTCGAAAGAAAAAAGATTTCCTTGTTCCTGAAAATCTTTTATCCACTCGAAGTCGTAGAGAGTTGAGAATTCTAATCTCTTTGAATTCAAAAAAAGAAAATGATATTCATATGAATACAGAACTTTTCAAAAGTAATAATATAAAAAACTGTAGCCGCTTTAACATTATAGAAAAAAGTAAATATTTTGATAGAGAGAAAAAGAAACTACTTCAATTCAAACTTTTTCTTTGGCCCAATTTTCGATTCGAAGATTTAGCTTGTATGAACCGCTTTTGGTTTAATACAAATAATTCCAGTCGGTTCAGTATGTTAAGGATACGTATATATCCACAATTGAAAATGAAATAAAGGTACGTTTGTCATATATATATATTCTATAGCATATCTGATCTAATATAGGAAAACTAGGATATAGAGGAAAACAAGGATATAGACACATTCCTTGTTTTCCATTCTATATTCTATTCTGATACCTGGAATTCGATTGCCTATCAATTATATCTAGAAAGGAAGCCATGGAATTTACTTTCAGATACAAAATTTTCACTTTTGTAAGTGAAGAGATATACTATCCTTTTTTATTTCTAGCCAACAAAAAAAAAAAAGAAAAAAAAAAATTGTATTAATTAATAAGAAATTCTATTTGACAAAATTCGGAATTGCTAACGAATTGAAGATTTTTGTGTATAAAAAGAAAAATGAATTGACATTCTTATTTTTTATTCTTATTCCATTTTTTGTTATTATTCCTGATCAATAAAACGATTTTAAAAATGGGCGGTAGGAGGAGGATTTCATTTTATGGTAAAAAATTCACTCATCTTTATTTCACAAGAAAACAAAGAGAAAAACCCAGGATCCGTTGAATTTCAAATAGTAAGCTTTACTAATAAGATACGAAAACTTATTCCACATTTTGAATTGCATAGAAAAGACTATTTATCTCAAAGAGGTTTGCAGAAAATTCTAGAAAAACGCCAACGACTACTATCTTATTTGGAAAAGAAAAACGCACTACGTTATAAAAAATTAATTAGCCAGTTGGATATTCGGGAGTCAAAAACGCGGTAATTTGAAATTGAATTATTTGATTTATTCGATCTTGAATTTTGATGAATTGATTTTCGTCTTCAGCAATTCATAGAAGAATGAATCGAGGAAATCACTATGAATGTACCAGCTAAAAGAAAAGATTTTATGATAGTCAATATGGGCCCCCATCACCCATCAATGCATGGTGTTCTTCGACTCATCCTTACTCTAGACGGTGAAGATGTTATTGACTGTGAGCCAATATTAGGTTATTTACACAGAGGAATGGAAAAAATTGCGGAAAACCGAACAATTATACAATATTTGCCTTATGTAACACGTTGGGATTATTTAGCTACTATGTTCGCAGAAGCAATAACAGTAAATGGGCCAGAACATATTGGAAATATTCAAGTACCTAAAAGAGCCAGCTATCTCAGAGTAATTATGTTAGAGTTGAGTCGTATAGCTTCTCATCTGTTATGGCTTGGCCCTTTTATGGCGGATATTGGTGCACAAACTCCTTTTTTCTATATTTTTAGAGAAAGAGAGTTAATATATGATTTATTTGAAGCAGCTACAGGTATGAGAATGATGCATAATTATTTTCGTATCGGAGGAGTAGCAGCGGATCTACCTTATGGTTGGCTAGATAAATGTTTAGATTTTTGTGATTATTTTTTAACAGGAGTTGATGAATATCAAAAACTTATCACGCGAAATCCGATTTTTTTAAAACGAGTTGAGGGAGTGGGTATTATTAGTGCAGAAGAAGCAATAAACTGGGGGTTGTCAGGACCAATGTTACGAGCTTCTAGAGTACAATGGGATCTTCGTAAAATTGATCATTATGAGTGTTATGATGAATTTGATTGGGAAGTCCAATGGCAAAAAGAAGGGGATTCATTATCTCGTTATTTGGTCCGAATTGGTGAAATGACTGAATCCATAAAAATTATTCAACAAGCTTTGGAAGGAATTCCGGGGGGGGGCCATGAAAATTTAGAAACCAGACGTTTGGATTTTTATAGAAAAAGTGATCCAGAATGGAACAATTTTGAATACCGATTCATTAGTAAAAAAACTTCTCCTACTTTTGAATTGACCAAACAAGAACTTTATGTAAGATTAGAAGCACCAAAGGGGGAATTGGGAATTTTTTTGATAGGGGATCAGACTGAGTTTCCTTGGCGATGGAAAATTCGTCCACCGGGTTTTATCAATTTGCAAATTCTTCCTCAATTAGTTAAAAGAATGAAATTGGCTGATATTATGACAATATTAGGGAGCATAGATATTATTATGGGAGAAGTTGATCGTTGAAATGATAATTGATACAACAAAAGTACAAGCTATTAATTCCTTTTCAAAATTGGAATCCTTAAAGGAGGCTTATGAAATTGTGTGGGTACTTGGCCCTATTTTGACTCTTGTATTGGCAATAACGATAGGCTTACTAGTAATTGTGTGGTTAGAAAGAGAAATATCTGCAGGGATACAACAACGTATTGGGCCTGAATACGCTGGACCTTTAGGAGTTCTTCAAGCTCTAGCGGATGGAACAAAACTACTTTTCAAAGAAAATCTTTTTCCCTCTAGAGGGGATACTCGTTTGTTCAGTATCGGACCGGCCATAGCAGTTATATCGACTCTATTAAGTTATTCAGTAATTCCTTTTAGTTATCACCTCGTTTTGGCAGATCTAAATATCGGTATTTTTTTATGGATTGCCATTTCAAGCACTGCTCCCCTTGGACTTCTTATGTCAGGATATGGATCAAATAATAAATATTCCTTTTTAGGTGGTCTACGAGCTGCCGCTCAATCCATTAGTTATGAAATCCCATTGACTCTCTGTGTATTATCCATATCTCTACGTGCGATTCGTTAAAAAATGCAAATTTTCTATTCTTTTCTTTTTTTAGGAATAAAAATAAAGAAGAGAAATTTTAGGAATAAAGAAGAGAAATCATTTGAAGGAATATCCTCTCATTTTTTATTCATCATTTGAATTGATGAACTAAATTGGATAGCTATATGAGTGAAAGAAAACAGCTTTGAAATTTGCAGTAAAAAAATTGAGACTCATTTCTGATGTACAAGAATAATACAAAAATAAATATAAGAAAATGAAACCGTTTGCCCCAAGATTGGTTGATTAGTCATCCTGGCTTGAAGCGGGTTCAAAAAACGGACTCCGTTGAGTTTTGACTATTATTTCTAAGTATTACCATAATGCAAACGAACAATTGAACAAAAATGGGTGCGTGGTTAGGAACACCAAGATACACAAAGGATTAGTAATCGAGATTTTTGAAATTATCCATATAGGGTATTTCTTCATAATATAATAAAGAATATTAATTGGGGCTTTCAATTAGTAGAAATGCTAAAGCAGTACTCCCCAAGATTCCGATTCAGAGTATGCTCCTACCGCACAATTAAAAAAAAAACTATCAAAAACGAAAGAATCCTTTTTTTTTTAGAAAGAAGAATAGAAAATAAAAAAAAAGAAAAATCTTTTTTTTATTATTATATCTATTTATATTCGTAGAAATCGAATTCATATCATAATTCATGAACTAAACTAATAGAATGTCTAATTCTTTTTCATAATTGAAAACGAAAAGTTTCAATATATATTGACATTTCTGCAACGAGTATTTTATTGAAGGGTTTAAGTTATTGCTAAAGAAAGAAAAAACACAATTTTTAAAGGATAAGATTGATTCCGAAGTACTTTTTTAGTATTCTAACAGACAGAATTTCATTGGTCGAATTTGGGAATGTTTCATAGATTTGAATCTTATTTATACTACAAATAGATACAAATATGTAGAGATAAATAATATCATCTAGTCCTTATATTTATTTATGACCTTCGAGGAGCCGTATGAGGTGAAAATCTCATGTACGGTTCTGGAATAGTGATAGTAACAGTGATGTTATCATCGACTATGATTATCTAACAGTTTAAGTACAGTTGATATAGTTGAGGCGCAATCAAAATATAGTTTTTGGGGGTGGAATTTGTGGAGACAACCTGTAGGGTTTATCATTTTTTTTATTTCTTCCCTAGCAGAATGTGAGAGATTACCTTTTGATTTACCAGAAGCAGAAGAAGAGTTAGTAGCAGGTTATCAAACTGAATATTCGGGTATCAAATTTGGTTTATTTTTTCTTTCTTCCTATCTAAACTTATTAGTTTCTTCCTTATTTGTAACAGTCCTTTACTTAGGTGGTTGGAATATCTCTATTCCCTACATATTCGTTCCGGAATTTTTTGAAATAAATAAAATAAGTGGAGTCTTTACAATAACAATAGGTATTTTGATTACATTGGTTAAAACTTATTTGCTCTTATTCATTCCTATCACAACAAGATGGACTTTGCCTAGACTAAGAATGGACCAACTATTAAATCTTGGATGGAAATTTCTTTTACCTATTTCTCTTGCTAATCTATTATTAACAACCTCTTTTCAACTCCTTTCACTATAAAAGCGAGACTTTTCTATATTCATGACTTATCTCAAACAAGATAAAGAAACAAACATAAAATTATTCATAAAAATTCATGATATGCTTCCCATGGTAATTGGGTTCATTAATTACAGTCAACAAACCATACGAGCTGCAAGGTACATTGGTCAAAGTTTCATGATTACCTTATCTCACGCAAATCGTTTACCGGTAACTATTCAATATCCTTATGAAAAATTAATTACATCCGAGCGCTTCCGCGGTCGAATCCATTTCGAATTTGATAAATGCATTGCTTGTGAAGTATGTGTTCGCGTATGTCCTATAGATCTACCTGTTGTTGATTGGAAATTGGAAACTGACATTCGAAAAAAACGGTTGTTTAATTACAGTATTGATTTCGGAATCTGTATATTTTGTGGCAACTGCGTTGAGTATTGCCCAACAAATTGTTTATCAATGACTGAAGAATATGAGCTTTCCACTTATAATCGTCACGAATTGAATTATAATCAAATTGATTTAGGTCGTTTACCAATGTCAGCAATTGAAGATTATACAATTCGAACTATTTTTAATTCACCTAAAAAAAATGGATAAACTGCCTTTGCTTAATGGATTAATGATTAAAGATTAATTAAGTAAAGATTAATTCAAGAAAGAGCAATTTTGAATTACTACATTAAGATTTCTATTTCTCTATTTTTTATATTTCTATATTTATCATTTCTATATTTATCTATATATTGTATATTTATCTATATATTGTATATTTATCTATATATTGTATATTTATCTATATATATATATATATATTTTATCTAAACTTATAGATCTAAAAGTATAGAATGAGGTTTCTTTCATTTTGTTTGGTCAATAACTAAAAAAATTACAAACCTTAATTCTTACTATTGATTTGATGATTGATTGGTAAGAATTCCATCATGGTTTCATTTTGATTTTAAATATATTAATAGAGTTCTAATAATAGAGTTCTAATAATAGAGTTCTAATTCTATCCATAATTTTAGGAAAATCGAAATTAGAGTCTCAAATTTACCTGTTCGAGAAAGAGCACAATTAGTCCAATAGCTGTATCCACAGTAAGTTCCACCCCTTAGGGTGGAATTCAATTAAAAATCTATTAGCATTCTAAATAGTCTTTTTTCCTGGTCGGGGTCAATAAGGTCATGAAAAAAGAATTCAAGTTTTTTATCTTGTATTTTACGCACAATGGATTTATCTGGACCAATACATGATTTTCTTTTAGTCTTTCTGGGATTAGGTCTGATATTCGGAGGTCTAGGAGTGGTATTACTTACTAATCCAATTTATTCTGCCTTTTCTTTGGGATTCGTTCTTGTTTGTATATCCTTATTTTATATTTTATCAAATTCTCATTTTGTAGCTGCTGCGCAGCTCCTTATTTATGTAGGAGCTATAAATGTTTTAATTCTATTTACTGTGATGTTCATGAATGGTCCAGAGTGTTCAAAGGGTTTGAATCTTTGGGCTGTTGGAAATGGGGTCACCTCCCTAGTTTCTACAAGTATTTTTGTTTTATTAATTACTTTTATTTCAGATACGACATGGTACGGGATTATTTGGACTACAAGAGCAAACCAGATTCTCGAACAAGATTTAATAAGTAACGGCCAACAAATTGGAATTCATTTATTAACAGATTTTTTTCTTCCGTTTGAATTCATTTCAATAATTCTTTTAGTTGCTTTGATAGGTGCGATTACTGTGGCTCGTCAGTCATAAATCTGTAAAATTAGTAACCACAATACAAATTTCACTCTGTTCTAGATTATCACATATATTTTTCGCCAATTCAATTTGAAGATTATTAATAATATAACTCCTTTTATTCGACCTATTACTAATATATGTCTTTGTTCTGTACTTGTAATATTCTTAATTGTAGTTAATCCAATCTATTAATCTTGAATTTTTATTCATTGTTTATATTGAAATATATCGAAATTTATAAGGAGTTGGTCTATGATGCTCGAACATATACTTGTTTTCAGTGCCTATTTATTTTCTATCGGTATCTATGGATTGATTACGAGTCGAAATATGGTTAGAGCCCTTATGTGTCTTGAACTTATACTAAATGCTGTTAATATGAATTTCGTAATATTTTCTGATTTTTTTGATAGTCGTCAATTAAAAGGAAATATTTTTTCAATTTTTATTATATCTATTGCAGCCGCTGAAGCAGCTATTGGACCGGCTATCGTTTCGTCAATTTATCGTAATAGAAAATCAATTCGTATTAATCAATCCAATTTGTTGAATAAGTAATATTGATCATATAAAATAGAATGTTCATATTCATTAATTTGAATTTGAATTGGTATCTATGATACGTAGTGTATCTGATCGTGTTTGTGAAAATAGAAAAAATTAAAGTATCTTGGCTTTATCTTATGAATCGATGCGGAATGAATTATTGAATCGAAAAATTCTGGCAAATCATTGATTCATCTGGTGTCTAAATATATCACAAATTTAGGAATTTACTAGGTCGAAAATTTATGACATTAAAAAAATAAATAAATAGATCCAATGTCACACTCAGTAAAAATTTATAATACATGTATAGGGTGCACTCAATGTGTACGGGCCTGCCCCACGGATGTATTAGAAATGATACCTTGGGACGGATGTAAAGCTAAACAAATAGCTTCCGCGCCAAGAACAGAAGATTGTGTCGGTTGTAAGAGATGTGAATCCGCCTGCCCAACGGATTTCCTGAGTGTACGAGTTTATTTATGCCATGAAACAACTCGAAGCATGGGTCTAGCTTATTGATCCTTTCCATAAAAAGCCACTTGAACCCATTTGATTTTTTGTTTACCGGCAAAAACCCGTGCTTGAAAACCTAATAGATTCTATCTATTAGGTTTTCAAGCACGGGTTTTTCTGGCCCAAGTGTATCTTGTCTTTACCACGAATTCTTTTCCTTGGTCAACAACATTTGTCGTTTTACCAATATCTGCAGGTTTCTTAATTATCTTTTTCCCTCATAAAGGAAATAAGATAATTAGGTGGTATACTATTTCTATCTGTATATTCGAATTTCTTTTAATGACCTATACTTTCTCTTATTTTTTCCAATTGGACGATCCATTAATTCAATTAGCAGAGGATTATAAGTGGATCGATTTTTTGGATTTTGATTGGCGATTGGGAATAGATGGACTCTCGATAGGACCCATTTTATTGACAGGATTTATCACGACTTTAGCTGCTTTAGCGGCTCGGCCAGTTACTCGGGATTCCCGATTATTTTATTTTCTGATGTTAGCGATGTATAGTGGCCAAGTAGGATTATTTTCTTCTCAAGATCTTTTACTTTTTTTCATTATGTGGGAGTTAGAATTAATTCCCGTTTATCTACTTCTATCCATGTGGGGAGGAAAGAAACGTTTGTATTCAGCTACAAAGTTTATTTTGTATACTGCGGGCAGTTCCATTTTTTTATTAATGGGAGCCTTGGGTATTGCTTTATATGCGTTCAATGAACCAACATTCAATTTTGAAAAATCAGCCAATCAATCATATCCTGTGAGCCTAGAAATACTATTCTATATTGGATTTCTTGTTGCTTTTGCTGTCAAATCACCGATTATACCTTTCCATACATGGTTACCAAACACCCACGGAGAAGCACATTATAGTACTTGTATGCTCCTGGCTGGAATCTTATTAAAAATGGGAGCATATGGATTGATTCGAATCAATATGGAATTATTCCCCCACGCCCATTCTTTATTTTCTCCCGGATTGGTAATAGTAGGCGCAATACAAATAATCTATGCAGCTTTAACATCCTCTGGTCAACGAAATTTAAAAAAGAGAATAGCCTATTCCTCTGTATCTCATATGGGTTTCATAATTATAGGGATTTGCTCTATAAGCGATATGGGACTCAATGGCGCCGTTTTACAAATAATATCACATGGATTTATTGGCGCTGCACTTTTTTTCTTGGCGGGGACGAGTTATGATAGAATACATCATGTTTATCTTGACGAAATGGGCGGAATGGCTACCCTAATGCCAAAAATATTCACGATGTTCAGTGTTTTATCACTAGCCTCCCTTGCATTACCGGGCATGAGTGGTTTTGTTGCGGAATTAATAGTCTTTTTTGGAATAATTACCGGCCAAAAATATCTTTTAATGCCAAAAATACTAATTACTTTTGTAATGGCAGTTGGAATGATATTGACTCCTATTTATTTATTATCTATGTTACGCCAAATGTTCTATGGATACAAGTTGTTTGATGCTGCAAACTCGTATTTTTTTGATTCTGGGCCACGGGAATTTTTTGTTTCGATATGTCTACTTTTACCAGTAATAGGTATTGGGGTTTTTCCGGATTTCGTTTTCTCATTAGCAGTTGAGAAGGTTAGTACTATTCTATCTAATTATTTTAATAGGTAGATAATAGAAATAAAACACACAAAATCACAAAAAAACGATTCTTTATAAAAAAAAAGAAAAATCATTATACAATGAAAAAAGCTTTTGGTAATTTGATAATTTGAATTGGATTAGAAGTTAAAAAAAAAAAGAAGAGTTACAACCAAATATCTTTGGCATTTGTGAGAACTTTTTGAATCAAGTAATATAGTGATTCAAAAGGTTCTCAACCACTTAACTGAAGTTTCTTATATATATATATATATTAGAATAGTATAAGAATATATAATATTATACTAATATAGGCTGGGTTGTCTTATGATTTTATTCGTCAATACTTTTTTTTTTCAATTCAATTGGATGTTAATGTAAATGAACCATAACTATGTAGTCCTATTCCCAATAAATTAACCCCAAAATAGCATATCCAGATTATAATAAAGCCTATAGAAGCAACAATTGCAGAACTAAAACCTTCCAAATTTTTATTTGTTCGAGTATGCAAATAAATTGCAAATATGACCCAAGTAATAAATGCCCAAGTTTCCTTTGGGTCCCAATTCCAATAGGACCCCCATGTTTCATTAGCCCAGACTGATCCTGAAAGGATACCTATGGTTAAAAAGATAAACCCTATACTAAGAATACGATAACTCCAATTATCCAATTGTTGAATCAACTGAAACCTGTAATAATTCCTAAAAGAAAAAAAGGAAATATTTCTTAAAAAATTGCCCCTTTCCCCTTCCGTCATGTATTGGATCTCGCCTAAGGAAAATGAATCTTTTAAAAAATTATTGCTCTTTTCAAGAATTCTTATGACTTTTCGAAATCGAATTACTAGAAGTGCTACTGATAATAATGATCCACATAAAAGAGCTGCATAGCCCAATATCATCATACTTACGTGCATCATTAACCACTGGGATTGGAGAGCGGGTACTAAGATTTCGGATTGGTGCATATCGGTTAAAAACCCCGAAGTAGCAAAGCTTTGGGTAACAAAAGTACTTGGCGCGGTGATTACGCCTAATAAATTTTGATGTTTTTTAAAATAAGGAATCATTTGAATAATGGAGAAACCCCAAGAAAGGAATATTAATGATTCATATAAATCACTTATTGGTAAATGTTTCAAATAAATCCAACGAGTAATTAATAATCCTGTTATACAGAAAAAAATAATTATCATACTCTTTTCTGACGAATCATATAGTTCGATGAATTCATCGACTAATAAAATTATCAAATGAATTATAATTACAATTGAAACAACCGAAAAAGATATATGAGTTAATATATGTTCTAAAGTCGAAAATATCATAAAAAATGTAAAAAGGAGAAGGGTACCTTAATTATACATAAAGAATTTTAATCGGGAATTCAATTCATTATATGATTTGTTGTATCCTTTTGAAAATGAAAAGACGTTATGCCGCTACTCGGACTCGAACCGAGATGCTCTCGCACTGCTTCCTAAGAGCAGCGTGTCTACCGATTTCACCATAGCGGCTTGCTCAAAATCATAATAACCTAGTTTGATTCAATCGTCAAACTTAACTTAAAGGGCTCAATTCAATAGAATATTTTTTAGGTCAATCAAATTAATGAAAAAAAATCGAATTTGAAATTCCAATTTTAGTGATACATTCTAAGGATTTCTGGAAATATTTTTTTGTATTACTCGTTAGAATTTCATTGTGTAGAGAACTTTTGTTAGGATTTTGTAAACCAATTAGGTATTGATCTCTGGGTATATAAAAAAAAAGAGTTTTGAGTTCTGTCCAAAAAGATTGACCAAGTCAATATATATAGCTTGATACAATGTTCGGCCCAACCATATGATCATGATCAAAACGAGATTTTTCAAAATTTACACAGTTTGATCTACCTAAAAGTGAAAGGTGCTTTTTTTCTTAATTGAGTTGAAAGCAAAAAAAAGGTTGATTCCATTTTCTATAGTTATTTCAAATAATAATTGTTAAAAAGTTCTAAAATAAGTTTCAAACTTATTCAATTCTTTTTAAGAACGGATTGATTTTTACTAAAGACCTTAGATTTGCCCTTTTCTATTCAATTTTCCATTCAAAGTTTAAATAAAAATAAAAAACTTCTTAATCTTTTTATTTTGTCTCTTTATTTATTATTGTTATGATTTTTTATGATTCTGGCAAGTGGGCCGATGGGGAAAATCAGAATCCCCATCCCCAAAATGATAAAATACCCTAAAAAAAATGTAACTTAGTTACATTTTGTGTCTTCTCTTTGTTTTTTTTTGTTCCTATTTTTTATATTATCAAAAAAAGTATTTCAAATTCAGAAAGAAATAAAAAAAGGGAATTCTTTTTATTATTTATAAAGTGAAAAGAGTTCCATTTTTTATTTGATATTGATTAGCTCCAAGCATTAAAGAATGCAAATTTTATCTATATTATTATTTTCTATTTTCTATTAGATATTCGAAATTCAAAATGATAAACGAAATTATACTTTTTCTCATATCAAGTCGAGTTGAATTAGCCCAGGGTTTTCTTTTTTATTTGTCGCACAAAAAAACTTTTTTAATTACCAGTAGAAAGGGATTTTGCTAAGGAAAAAACTTTCAACGCTGCCCAAGATCCCTTTCTTTTCCAAATATTTTTTCGAATATGCTTTTTTTATATAGAAGTTCATTTTTTTGGAACTCCCATTCAAAAAAAAAGGTAATTAATAGTCTATATGGATGTGAAAGACATCTATTGTTAAATGTTAAAAAAAGTCATTCTTTACTATTTCTATCTTTTTAGCTTTATTATTTCTATCTTTTTAGTTAGTCTTTATATGATATTTTCTTCATTTTCACAAAAAAGTGTGTCTATTTTTTTTTATTTTCCTGTTTCGATTTATATCCTTTTTCATCATACTACATTAATCAATAATTATTTCTTTAATGGAATTCAGTAAGGATCCGCTAAAAAAAGATATTTTTTTAGCATTCTGATTCAAATTCAAATAAAAATCGAGTACTACTTTTGATAAAATTCTGCATTCTTTCTATATGTATTTATATGTATAGAAATTTTGAGAAATTATTGCAATTCATAAAAATAAATGCAATTTTCATTTTAGAATAGGTATTTTTTCTATTTTCACTAGTATTTTTGTGATATCATTTGACTAATTATAACTTCTTAATTTGAATATATGAAGTATTTGGAAAAAGATTCAGAATAATTAAGAATAATGAGATTTTTTTATGGAACATACATATCAATATTCATGGATTATACCTTTCGTTACACTTCCAGTCCCTATGTTAATAGGAATGGGACTCCTACTTTTCCCGGAGTCAACAAAAAAACTTCGTCGTATGTGGGCTTTTTCAAGTATTTTATTGTTAAGTATAGTTTTGATTTTTTCGACCAATCTGTCTATTCAGCAAATAAATAGCAGTTCTATCTATCAATATATATGGTCGTGGACCATCAACAATGATTTTTCTTTAGAGTTTGGATATTTGATCGACTCACTTACTTCAATTTTGTTAATATTAATTACTACGGTTGGAATTTTTGTCCTTATTTATAGTGATAGTTATATGTCTTATGATCAAGGCTATTTAAGATTTTTCGCTTATATGAGCTTTTTCAATACTTCAATGTTGGGATTAGTTACTAGTTCGAATTTAATACAAATCTATATTTTTTGGGAATTAGTTGGAATGTGTTCGTATCTATTAATAGGGTTTTGGTTCACACGACCGATTGCGTCCAATGCTTGTCAAAAGGCGTTTGTAACTAATCGTGTAGGCGATTTTGGTTTATTATTAGGAATTTTAGGTCTTTATTGGATAACGGGCAGTTTCGAATTTCAGGATTTGTTTGAAATATTCAATAACTTAATTTCGAATAATGATAATGAAGTTTACCTTTTCTTTTTTACTTTGTGCGCCTTCCTATTATTTTCCGGTGCAATTGCAAAATCCGCGCAATTCCCCTTTCATGTATGGTTACCAGATGCCATGGAAGGACCTACCCCTATTTCGGCTCTGATACACGCGGCTACTATGGTAGCCGCGGGAATTTTTCTTGTAGCTCGACTTCTTCCTCTTTTCGTAGTCATACCTTACATAATGAATCTAATAACTTTGATAGGGATAATAACAGTACTTTTAGGAGCTACTTTAGCTCTTGCTCACAAAGATATTAAAAGAAGTTTAGCCTATTCAACAATGTCTCAATTGGGTTATACGATGGTAGCTTTAGGTATGGGCTCTTATCGAGCCGCTTTATTTCATTTGATTACTCATGCATATTCGAAAGCCTTGTTGTTTTTAGGATCTGGGTCCGTTATTCATTCAATGGAAGCTATTGTTGGCTATTCCCCAGATAAGAGCCAAAATATGATTCTTATGGGGGGTTTAACAAAACGTGTTCCAATTACAAAAACCGTTTTTTTATTAGGAACTCTTTCTCTTTGCGGTATTCCACCCCTCGCCTGTTTTTGGTCTAAAGATGAAATTATTAATGATAGTTGGTTGTATTCACCTATTTTTGCAATAATAGCTTGTTCCGCAGCAGGATTCACTGCCTTTTATATGTTTCGGGTTTATTTACTTATTTTTGGGGGGCATTTCAATGTTCATTTTACAAATTACAGCGGTAAAAAAAACAGTGCGCTCTATTCACTATCTGTATGGGGTAAAGGAGAATCAAAAATGTTCAAAAATAAAATGCGTTTATTAGCTTTATTACCAATGAATAATAGTGAACGGGCTTCTTTTTTTTGTAAGAAAAGATATCAAATTGATAGTACTGTGAAAAAAATGACGCGCCCTTTTGTTATTAATCATTTTGGAATTAAAACAATTTTTTCCTATCCGCAAGAATCAGATAATACTATGTTATTTCCAATGTTAGTTTTAGGACTATTTACTTTGCTTATTGGAGCAATAGGAATTCCTTTTAATCAATTTAACCAAGAAGGGATGGGTTTAGATATATTATCTAAACTATTAAGTCCATCTTTAAACCTTTTGCATCAGAATGGAAATAATTCTGCGGATTTTTATGAATTTGTAACAAAGGCAACTTTTTCGATCAGTGTAGCTTTTTTTGGAATATTTATAGCCTTTTCTTTATATAAGCCGGTTTATTCATGCTTACAAAATTTTAAGTTCCTGAATTTGTTCGCCAAAAAGGGTCCTAAAAGAATTTTTTGGGATAAAACAATAAACATGATATATGATTGGTCCTATAATCGTGGTTACATAGATACTTTTTATGCACGATCTTTAACTAAAGGTATAAGAGAATTAGTAGAATTTACTCTGTTTTTTGATAGACGAGTAATTGATGGAATTACCAATGGGGTCGGCGTTATGAGTTTCTTTATAGCAGAAGGTATCAAATATGTAGGAGGCGGCCGTATCTCTTCTTATCTCTTAGTTTATTTATTTTATGTATTAATATTCATTTTTATTAATTTACTATTTTATTAATTTGAACTCTGTCTAATATTCTTTTTTTTTTAATAGAAAAAAAAAAATTCCTACTCTAAAAATTTCTCTAAAAATATAGAAAAAAGGAGTTTGTGCACCAATATCCGCCATAAAAGGGCCAAGCCATAACAGATGAGAAGCTATACGACTCAACTCTAACATAATTACTCTGAGATAGCTGGCTCTTTTAGGTACTTGAATATTTCCAATATGTTCTGGCCCATTTACTGTTATTGCTTCTGCGAACATAGTAGCTAAATAATCCCAACGTGTTACATAAGGCAAATATTGTATAATTGTTCGGTTTTCCGCAATTTTTTCCATTCCTCTGTGTAAATAACCTAATATTGGCTCACAGTCAATAACATCTTCACCGTCTAGAGTAAGGATGAGTCGAAGAACACCATGCATTGATGGGTGATGGGGGCCCATATTGACTATCATAAAATCTTTTCTTTTAGCTGGTACATTCATAGTGATTTCCTCGATTCATTCTTCTATGAATTGCTGAAGACGAAAATCAATTCATCAAAATTCAAGATCGAATAAATCAAATAATTCAATTTCAAATTACCGCGTTTTTGACTCCCGAATATCCAACTGGCTAATTAATTTTTTATAACGTAGTGCGTTTTTCTTTTCCAAATAAGATAGTAGTCGTTGGCGTTTTTCTAGAATTTTCTGCAAACCTCTTTGAGATAAATAGTCTTTTCTATGCAATTCAAAATGTGGAATAAGTTTTCGTATCTTATTAGTAAAGCTTACTATTTGAAATTCAACGGATCCTGGGTTTTTCTCTTTGTTTTCTTGTGAAATAAAGATGAGTGAATTTTTTACCATAAAATGAAATCCTCCTCCTACCGCCCATTTTTAAAATCGTTTTATTGATCAGGAATAATAACAAAAAATGGAATAAGAATAAAAAATAAGAATGTCAATTCATTTTTCTTTTTATACACAAAAATCTTCAATTCGTTAGCAATTCCGAATTTTGTCAAATAGAATTTCTTATTAATTAATACAATTTTTTTTTTTCTTTTTTTTTTTTGTTGGCTAGAAATAAAAAAGGATAGTATATCTCTTCACTTACAAAAGTGAAAATTTTGTATCTGAAAGTAAATTCCATGGCTTCCTTTCTAGATATAATTGATAGGCAATCGAATTCCAGGTATCAGAATAGAATATAGAATGGAAAACAAGGAATGTGTCTATATCCTTGTTTTCCTCTATATCCTAGTTTTCCTATATTAGATCAGATATGCTATAGAATATATATATATGACAAACGTACCTTTATTTCATTTTCAATTGTGGATATATACGTATCCTTAACATACTGAACCGACTGGAATTATTTGTATTAAACCAAAAGCGGTTCATACAAGCTAAATCTTCGAATCGAAAATTGGGCCAAAGAAAAAGTTTGAATTGAAGTAGTTTCTTTTTCTCTCTATCAAAATATTTACTTTTTTCTATAATGTTAAAGCGGCTACAGTTTTTTATATTATTACTTTTGAAAAGTTCTGTATTCATATGAATATCATTTTCTTTTTTTGAATTCAAAGAGATTAGAATTCTCAACTCTCTACGACTTCGAGTGGATAAAAGATTTTCAGGAACAAGGAAATCTTTTTTCTTTCGAAATCCAATTAGACTTTTAAGTCTTTCAATAGATTTGATAAAATTTTCTTTTTTAATATAGCTTTTTTCTCCGCATCCTTGATTAATTTGTTGTTTGCTCTTATGAACCAATGAACTTGCTATGATTTGATACATAATAAATTTTCCAGTCATATGACTCGCTGATGATATGCGCGGAACCTCGATAATCCATTTTCCTCTTTTGATCAATTTGATACTTGACAGCGCACCCCTCGTTTTGGCCGGAAAAATATCCATACTCAATTCTGTTCGTCGAATAAGGGATCTAATCCATTTTGTTTTTTCTTTTTCTATTGTTTCCTTTTGAAACATGGTATTATTTTTGATCAGGTAAGTATATGTTTGCATATTCCACGAAATTTCTTTTTCTCCCTGTCCCTCGTCAATCTCGAGCGGTCTGAATTGCTCGTGCTTTCCGGAGAAACGTAGTTTCGGATAAAATTTATTTTTTCTTGCGAGAAGTGATTTAAGATTCGCTAGTTCCTTAGATGGATTTTGATTAGAATTTAAAAGAAGTAATTGGATTGGTATTACCCACGGTCTTCTCTTATATGCGTTGTAAAGTTTCTCGAATTTGGGAAAAAGGAACCCCAATTCAAAATTTGATACGAGACAGTTTACAATTTCGTCATTCATTCCCATCCAATCTAATTCAGGTGGGTGTCTTTTTACTACTTCCTCACCTCTTTTGACAAGCGTAGGAAAAAGAAGATGTTTGTCACTTTCTTTCTCAATTATTTGATATTTATTACTCTTACTCTCCGTTTCAGTATTTTTTTTGTTTTTGCTAATATTAATCCAGAATTCCATTTGTTCTTTGTTTCTAAGACTAAAATGGAAAATTCTCCAATCCAAATATTTTCTCTTCGGGCTTTTCTCCATATCGAAAAGAGCCTCTGATTCGCTATAATTGGCCGAATTCCGTTTTTCTAGATAATAGAGAAGATTCCCTGAATCTAGAAAATCTGGAACGTCCTCTGATTCTCTAGAATCGCGAATCTCCGTTGATTCTAGATAATCTACTAAGTCCTCTGGTTCTATATAATCGTGAATGTTCTCTAATTCTGGATCATTAGGGAAATTCGAGTTAGGTACACCTATCGAAGGTGTACCTCTTAAGATATGAATGAATTCCCTTTTCATTTTATCGGTTTTGTAATTAAAACAAATTTTTTTCTTATCGTTGTGATAATTAATCCATTTATGTGAGAAAAGATTAAATCTGTTGTGTTTTTTATAATTATCTTTTACTCTCAGTAATAAATCGAATTTGTCTGAATTCCATTTGTTTAAATCTTTATTTTGAACTGTGCGCTGTCGATTGACTCGATTTCGCCATTTTTGTGGCATTAATTCAGACCATTTAATTTGAAAGAAATTGGATTTATATGGATAATGGCTCCTTAACCAGTTTTTCCATTGATTCGTTACAGAATCTCTAAAGTTTATATCTTTTAATTTAGACGGAAATAACCCTTCCAAAAAATCTTTTTTTTCATTTTTGTAGAAGTTACTAATTTGTATTTTTTGTAATTTGAAAAATACATATTCTTGTGAGAAGGAACTTACATCATAAAAAATCTCTAAATCCCTATTATCACTTTGAATCTTTTCTAGCAAATCCATAAAACGAATTGCATTTCGATTTGTTTTATCCACTTTTTTCTTATTTTTTTTCTTATTGTAGATGTATTTTTTAATAAAGATGTATTTATTAATAATTTTTTGAATAATTTTGCTTGTTGAAATTGAAATAATTTTGCTTGTTAATTCAAGAAAAACCTGTATACGGATCCTCACAATCTTAGTGAGAATTAAAAGTCTATCGATATATATCCTTTCAATCCAAATTTTTATAAAAGAATCTGATTTGTGTATTAATCGAACATTTTTTTTTTTTAATATAAGTAAAATTGATTTTAATTTTTGAATATTATAATCTAGTTTGTTAGGGATAATATTTCTCTCTGAATTTCGAAATATTTTTGGGGTTTGTTCTTCCGTTTTCAATTTTTCTATTTCATTTCTGATTGTCTTTGTTCTGTTACTCCAAATTTGCAGGCTTCTTTCTTTTCTTGTTAGTGAATGATTTAGTAAATCCATAGGTTGAATTGGAGTGGATATTTTGTCAATCCCCAAATTATTGATTATCCAATCTTTTTCGGGTTGAGTTTCATTCAATCCATATCCTTCTATAAATCCAATTTGACTCTTTGAATTTTTTCTTGGTTTGAAAAATGTCCTTTTTATTTTGTTTAAAAATAAAATGCTTTTGATGAACCCGTTCATTCTTCTTTTTCTTGAAAAATATAGAAATACCTTTCTTCTCTCTTTGAAAATTGTTATAGCTAGAGAATAAGTCTTTTTCCATTTTCGAAGTTTTTTTTTTAGTTGTTTTAAAATTTTTTTTCTAAACCCCTCTTCTAAAAAGGGAACTGGTGATCGTGGAGGACCAAAAGGGATTTCACTTTCCAATCCCAGAACTGTTAAAAAACAAGAATCAAAATAATCTCGCCTTTCCCTTTCCTCTTGCTTTTCCCTTTTCTTTTGCTTTTTCCTTTTCTTTTGCTTTTTCTTTTGCTTTTTGAAAAAATCTTTATATTTCTTCCATTTTTGGAACCATTTTGATTTAGATTTCAATCTATGCCGTTTAGGTTTCAATCTATGCCGTTTAGGTTTAGATCTATGCCAAAGTTTTAGACGAAAGGGAAATAGGATTTTTATTTGAAGACCTTGCTCTAACCATTCTTTCGGCAATTCTGTTTCTGATACTGGAGTTCCTTCATAACTGCAGAAATAATATATTTCCCTTTTCCAATATCGGGTATCCTGCTCCCATTCGGGAGTTTGGAATAAGAGTATCCGAATGATGTTTTTAACTATTATTAATGAAGGTATTAGAATCCATCTTCTAAAAAAAGATTGGAATAATAACAAAAAAGTTCTCATTGTTTGAATTTCCCAATCCCTTTCCCAAGTTTCGATTACTTGTAGTCGGGCGTCTTCTGCCATGATGTCTTCTTGTCGGTTTTTTTCCTTGATTTGTTCTTTTAATTCTTCTTGTCTTTTTCTTTCTTTAATTGCTTCTTCTTTCTTTTCCTTTCTCTCCCTTTCTTTTGTTTTCTTTTTTTGAGTTTTTTTTTTAAAAAAACCTAGAATTGGGAATCCTACTTTTTTATTTACCAACGTGATTTTTATCTGGTCGGAAATAAAATAAAAAATGGTAAAAAGGAAAGAAAGAAGATCGTCTGTTCTCTCCAAAAAGAGAAGACTATGAAAATGCGGTTGATAGAATGGATAAAGAGACGATTTGCGCCTTTTACTTAGCGACGAGTTTCCTGGTAAAGATCGCATCGAGTAGAAGAACGTGGGATCTTCTATATATTCTACTATAGATATTGGCTCTCCTTGACGAAGAATGCCCGCTGTGAAAGGTGATTTTTCATCATCATTATTGATAAAAACGTCTATAAGTTTGTTTGCTCTCCAGAATATTGGAAGATTCTGTATTTTGACTTCTTCGCGCTCTTTTTGTTCCCAGTTTTCTATGGTATTTATGTTTCTAATTTTTTTCTTTTGAAAATCGATTATTACTTGAGTGAATAAAGAGTCTAAAATTTGTATTCGATCTTCTAAATCGATTTGATCTTCCTTGTGATCTGGAAATAAAGAGAGCTCTTTAAAAATGAAATTTGATAGTGATTTTCCAGTAAATTCCAATTCATTAATTAAGTGAAAAGCAAATTCATTAACTAAGTTCCAAAAATAAGAAATTTTTATTGAGAATGATTTTCTATTAAATGTATCTATTTTTGGTTCAAATTCTTGATCAAATTCTTGATAATTTGTACTAAAAAGGATAAGATGAAGTTTATTTGTCCGACGTATCCTTTTAGAATTTTCTATAAACTTTGCTTTTAGATTTCGATTCTTGGGTGAAAAACGCAATCTGAAGTTTCCACGAAGGGCCCCCCCCCATAAAGGATCGTCTATTTTAGGTAAATAGCTTTTTTTAGGTTTATCATTACATAACCTAGTTCTTTTCTCAAGTATATTCAGAATAGGAGATCCTTTATCTAGATTTTTCGCTCTATTTAAAAACTCATTACTTAGGGTTTTTTTCCTTTGTTCATTGTTAGAATTCCAACGATTATACAATTCCGTAGAGGTGAGTTTTTCTGTTGTCAATAAAGATATTTTTCTTTGTATCATTTCCAAAAAAGTGAACAAAGTAGATGGATACGTAAAAGCTATTCTTTCCTTTCCATCACTTTGACATGTATGAAAACACAATTCTGACATCCTATTTTGTATAGGATCTTTCCATTCAACTGTAAATCGACGTATTTCTTTAGCTTGAAATGGGCGATTCCAGTGTTGAAAATCGAAAAGAAGAGTTGCAAGAGGTTCTTCCAAACCGAAGAAATTTTGATCTTTTATTTCGAATTTCCAATTTTCTTTTTTCCGATCTAGATCAAAAGTTTCATAAACGGGTCTCTTTTTATAGCATGTCTCTTTAACGTGAAAATTGAATTGATCCTTTATTTTTTTCTTTCCATTCACTAGAATTTTGTCTTCGTCGATTTTATCGTCTTCAGCATTTATGGAATAAGAAAGATCTTCCTCATCTTCTGCCTCCTGTGTAGGTTCTACATCCGGTTCGTCCTCCTCGAAGCTTAAGATGTCTATCTGTTTTTTAGAAAAAAAGGGTATGGGTTTTATCTCTGCAGCATAGTGGAGGGAGATAAGAAAAAAGAGAATAGTAAAGGTTCGATCCATATAATATCTCAATTCTGCCCAAAGGTACTTATTAGACATAGATTTTACGAAGAGATTCCGTCTAAGACGAAGAGGATTATTTTCGTGTAGCCAGACTACTAGAAATTCAAGCCATTTTATGAAAAAAATGTAACTAATTAACCAAGCAACAAAACTACTTGTTACAAATAAAATCTTGTTGTTGCATCGAAACATACAAATGTTGGCTAATCTGGCTGCCATTGAATTTGGTAAAACAAAATAGTTCAATATTGGAGAAATGAAATTATTTAGGAATACACAAAGAATGGTAAGATTACGCATTTTTTTTCTGGGAGTAGGTCGATAATAAAAATCATCAAAATAAAAATAGTCTTCGTTACTCTTCTGGTGGTAATGAAAAATAAAATACGCTAGAGCTAGTAAAGTTATTGTATGAGCTCTACCCAATGCTAGATGCAGAGGCGCATAATAGGTCGATATAAATACCGTGAGCTGCCCCATAAGAAAACCTGTTGTTGCTGATACCTTTTTCTCGGTTCCTTCTTCCCCTTCTCCTTCTTGTAGAAAAAAAGTTCGTAGAAGCAAGAGATAAGAGGGCCCCATGGAGAATGTGGTCAGAAATCCATAATAGAGTCCGACCACAACGGCCGAATTGATTATCTTGATGTATAAGGATACTAGATTACCTAGTATAAATAATTTGCAAATTTTCATGCATAAACCTCCTTTTTGGTTTTTGTAACAAAATTTTTGCTATTGTGCAATAGCAAATTGTCATTTCTAGATTCTTGATCTTATCAATATATGATAATTTGGAAAC